GAAGTGGGCTTTAGAAGTACGACTAATTGAGTTCAGGAATCAACCCATATCGGTTGTTTTATAGATCATTCTGCAACGCATTTTTAACAATTTAAAATAAAAACTCTGAATTTGGAATCCAATGGGATTCCAATGAAGTAATCTATGATAGGAATCATATTCTTTCAATCAAAGAGATATTTCATCGATTCTCGTCTTTGTACTTCGAAAAGAAAGGGATCCAGATGATTGATATTTTATTCCAAAAAAAAATTATTCTGAAATTTTCTATTTCAATCAATGGGGATTTTCTATTTCAATCAATGGGGAATGGGCTCTTACTCTCTTTATACTTTATAGACGGATACTAAGGAAGACCGGACCTTTTTATTTTTTTTATTTCCCCTTTACCCTTCAAAAAAGAAGTCGTTTTGTTAAGTGTGTACGCACTTTCTATGAGAAATGATATAGAGATAGTGGTTGTTTAAAGAGAGACCAGGCAATAACAATAAAATAATAAGATCTTGCCTGGGGCGAGTTACATATGGGGCATTATTTGTAAAAGGAAAGGAATTAGAATCCTAAGATAAGAATTTTTTCAGATTGATTGGAACAAATAACAAATAGATGTAGAAAATTGGGTCTTATGTATATTCCGTATAACATAGAATATAAATATACGGAATTTATTTTCACATATATGAAAAGAATATTCTAGATTGGTATCTAGAAACTCAAGCCTTTTTCTTTATTCTAGATTACAACTTTATAGACGAATAACTAGATAGTATGGTAGAAAAATTCATTTTTCTACCATACTATCATCTCTTAGAAAATTTCCGATTATAATTAGAGTGCGCCCATTTCATTTAAGTTAAGGCGTGAAATTTGAATCCCTTTCATTTCACTTCGTGAATTTTTGATAAGCTTAAGAACTCGGAAGGAAAGTTTCATTCAAATGAATTAATCATTTTGACTGACTGTTTTTACGTAAATGATAAGTAGAAAGGCGGTCGGAACTAGAATGAATAGTGCAGTAGCAATAAATGCAAGAATATTTACTTCCATAATCTCATCAGTTTTTTATTTTTACTTCGAAATAACTCGGGATTTAATCCCCTATAGATAATAAATCTTCCGTCTATCGTCTGTAAATTCAATGAAGGAATTGCCTCTCGATGATCTTGAACCGGATCACTATCATTAATAACAATATCTGATCTATCAAATCAACCCGTCCTCAAGACTTGAATAGTATAACACAGGAAGTTCTTTTATCCATACTAACTAAAAATTGCGATTCCTGATTCAATTACTCCAAAATAAAAAAATGAAATTTCTCATCCATTTCCTTGGTTTTTCTATAACCCACCTTGGGTCTTGCTTCGACAATCTTCTGATGAAAGATCATCAGATTGCTTTTCCACTTCAATTAATTACATAGTCCCAAACCTAACAAACAAAAAAAAAAAGCGAAATGAAAAAAGAGGAAAAAGAAATAAAGACTCCGTTTTGCTTTGGGAATGACAGTATATCCCTCGGCACTATTTACTAGTTCCTACAAAGGGAAAATGCGTTTTTGGATTTATTGAATCCGTCGGGACTGGCGGGGCTCGAACCCGCAGCTTCCGCCTTGACAGGGCGGTGCTCTAACCGATTGAACTACAATCCCAGGAAAAAAGGGATCTAGCAGACGTTTTGATTCTTTTTTATCTGCGTATGGGGGCTTTCTGAAGGACAAGGCCATCTCGTGGTAGATTATACCATCTCGTGGTAGATTGGTGCGGTTTATTGGGCCGAGCTGGATTTGAACCAGCGTAGGCATATTGCCAACGAATTTACAGTCCGTCCCCATTAACCGCTCGGGCATCGACCCAGGAAGAATCCATTTTAATTTTATTTATAGGCTTATTGGTAATCCATGATCAACTTCCTTTCGTAGTACCCTACCCCCAGGGGAATTCGAATCCCCGCTGCCTCCTTGAAAGAGAGATGTCCTAAACCACTAGACGATGGGGGCCGACTTGACCAACCGCCCTCATACTATCATCATAGTATGATCAGTTTTTTGAAATTGTCAATATAATGGAATGATCAGATCCAGGGATCTTTCTGTTTTTCATAGTTTTTCATATCATAATTGTATAGAATTTTTTGATTCGTCATTCATATTCCTGAATTGTTCATTAGAATAAACATTCTCTATATAAATCTGATAAATCTGCCGAGACCAAGAAGTTCTCAAAAATTATCCTTAAGATTTTTAGTTCAAGGGTATCCTCTTCATCACACGATTCAATGAAATATCTCAAAATTCTTTTATGTCGAATAAGTAAGTGTACGTGTATGTTATGGACCAATCAAGTGAATTTTGTTTTAATAGGGATCATCTCAGAAAAGAAATTCGGGCTCTCGAAACAATTCATTTTACCCCGACTTTCTAGACAAATCCATTTGATTATAGCCACTACGAGTCTACATTACTGTATATACTTATATATAAAATGTATATATAATATAT